AGGGTTTGATCCATCTCACAAAAAAAGCGAAAAAGAAAGCAAATCCTTTACTCTGATGTGTCTGATGTGATGGTTAAAAAAAATCTATTCCTTTTTTCATGCTCTTTGCTTTTTAGGAATTGAGTCTATTGATGTACATATAAACTTTCCTATTATTTCATATAATATTGATTTTTTTTAGATGATATATTCTGCAAAGCCTTTTTATATTATACGAATGAATGGCCCTATACAATTTCAATTGCGATGAGATAACAAATAAAGATTTTACTATGCGTAAAAAGCAATTTCTCAATCAGAACATTCCAATCGTAGTCTTTTTTTTATTTGAAGTGAATGGAGTCATGATATACCGGGAAAATAAAATAGGAATGGAAATCTATAACAAAGAGGAGGCAGAATCCTTTTTATCAAATTTTGGCCCAAGAAAGAGGTTCTTTTTACCCTCTTTCTTGGGTCGAAGAAAAAGACTGCGAATCTTCCCTTAGAAGCACTTGCTCCTTTCATTTCTTTTATCTTTTGCGTTGTATTCTACATACCTATTATCAATGACTAGCAATGGGGTACAAGTAATAAATTTTAGACATCACGCAAAAAACAATATAAACAAAAAAAAAACAAAAGACTTTACAGAATGTTCTGACATCTTGTATGTATGCATCAACCAAAAGAAAAAAAGGGGGGGGGGATTCCCTCTTTTCCTTTTTCCCCACTTAACGACAATCCTGGATCTAGAAATTCATTTCGTATAACTGAACCTTTTCAAACTGTTTCTTTTTAAGAATCAAAAAGATTTGTGCCAAAATAACGGAGGCGAAAAAGAACAAAAGACCTTGGACACGTAGTGGATCTTGAAGTACTATTTCCGCATCCCCCTGACCAAAGCCTCCCACATTCGGATTACTTGTTAATGGTTGATCCAGCTTGATAGATTGGCCCTCTGAAACAAGAAGTTCTGGCCCGGGAGGTATAACATCAACCACTTGACGCCCATCTAATGGATCCGTTATGGTTATTTCGTATCCCCCCTTTTCTTTAGGCACGATTTTAGTGACTATACCCGCCGATAAAGCGTTATAGACTGTATTGTTACTTTTGCTTCCGTCAGGATAAATTTGACCCCTTCCCCTGTTCCCACCTACATATATGGGATATTTTAAGAAATGAAGGCCCTTTTTCGTAGCGGGGTCCGGAGAAAGGATAGGAAAGACAATTTCGCTATATTTTTTACCAGGAACGGGGCCTATCACAAGAATATTTTTTTGAGTGGGACGGTAATTCTGAAAAGAAAGATTGCCTATCTTTTCTTTCATCTCCGGAGAAATACGATTGGGAGGAGCTAATTCGAATCCTTCGGGTAAAATAAGAACAGCCCCTACATTAAGACTCCCCCGTTTCCCATTAGCAAGAACTTGTTTCAGTTGCATATCATAAGGGATTTTCACAACTGCTTCAAATACAGTATCAGGAAGTACAGCTTGCGGAACTTCAATATCCACGGGTTTATTAGCTAAATGGCAATTCGCACATACAATTCGCCCAGTTGCTTCCCGTGGATTTTCATAACCCTGCTGTGCAAAAATGGGATACGCATTTGAAATAGATGTCTGACTTATTATATATATCATGATCAATACGGAAATAGATTGAGTCATCTGTTTCTTTATCCCAAAAAGAGTATTTCTATTTTGCATGGTTCAATCATTGATCCCGGAATTTTTACAATAAATTAGGTAGGTAACGAGTACAGTTCGTTCTCTATCCACGAGTCTGCCATTGGAATGGAATAATTGGAAATATGATAGAATAAGGTAGAAGTAGAAAGGAAATGCTTTCTTAATTTATGTAATATATGGACAAAGAAAGATATGGACAAAGAAAGATTTTGAGCTGCTTTATATCAGGGGATGCAATGAGTTATTCATTCATGGAATGATAAATCACTACAAGTGAGGGAGATACACGATTTAAATAATGAAAAATCCAATACTTCACAATTGTATCTAGAATGACTGGAAAGGTGGAAACAAGGCCGGATATAATTTGATCATCATGAGTCCATCCAAAATCCTTGTAGACCGAACCAATCATGAGTTCCCAACCGTGGGGCGAATGAAATCCAATCCATAAATCAGTAACTAAAAGAATGGAAAAAGCTTTTATTGTGTCCGTTAAGTTGGAAAGGAATTCCTGAACCCAAGAATTAAGAACAACAAGTTCTTCATTACGCAGAATAAAATAACCACTTAGAATAGCAAAAGATATCATATTTGTCGAGAAATGCGAGATAATATGTAGATGATAGTCATTGTGTGTTTTGACCAATTGCATCGTTTCTTTGTGAATTCCTACGGGAAACTTTTGTATATGTGTCCCGGGGAACTCCTTTATTATTTCGTCCAAGAATATTAGTTCTTCTAGTTCTAAGAATCTTTCTAGAACATTTTTCTCTTGAATATCATTCAAAAGAGTTTCAGGTTGTCGAGTATTCCACCAATGAGTAATCCAAGGTTCCAGACATTTATGAAATGATAGAGAGATCCACCAGGGCAAAAAATACTATGGATGCAAGATAAGGAATAGAAGTTAATGCTTTCTTTTTTTCACTTTTCATCTGTGAATTTTGTTAATGAATTTGCTTCATTCGTCGACTCCATCTAATATTTCTTTCAAGCATGAGTTCTATAACAAGGTATGGAACCCATAGATTTCTTTCCTATTTTTGTGTAATTCTTTCCTTTTTGAATCTAGAAGAAATAAAGAAATGGAATAGGGATATGCTTCGGATGAAAAAAGAAGAATAAGCAAATACTCCTGCCAGGTATGGTGTACCAATCGGACAAATTTGGATCAATCCCATCGTGATTTGTTGTTTTTTTTTCAATGTTCAAAAAAGGCACCTGAGATCATAAATAGTATTAGATAAAGGAACCTTCTCGATGCCCATAATAATTCTTTCGAAAAGTTTTCACTATATAACCATATCGCACCACAGTAAAGAGGAATATGGATAAATAATCTTGATAATGAGATCCAAAATGGGCAGAAAAATAAGGAATAAACTGGATATGATAGATCCAATCCCTTTTTGATCAAGGAGACAAAAAAGTATACAATAGGCGGTATATGAATCCAATTTACTAGGCCGTATTTCACATATCCATACCCATTCAGAATCTTAGGCCAAAAGGGAGGAATTTCGTATACCGAGATGCTCGAACTCCGATATATGTGATGAATCCATACTTGTTTTTTACTAGTATACAATAAAAAATTAAGTTGGATTCCATACACATAAAAAAAAGCATCTCTCGCACAAACTTGAAACTTGTATAAGGCATGACTATAGTTATAGTTGTTTTGTTTCCATATATGCCCTCCCGCTTTTGTTTATGGGACATACACGTGCCCGTCAACAGAACGGAACGAAGAACTCGAGTCTACCATGTCTTGTTTGAATGACCATTCTAAAGAAAAAGACTTGAGTTACATTAAAAAAAAGGGGGGAGAAAGGTGTCACCAAGTTCCTTAACTCATGCTGAGAAAGCTCATTTCAAATCAAATCAAAAGATTTCAATTGGTACGCGCAAGAAATAGGCCAATTTCGCTGCTTTTTGTTCCATTTCCTGTGGAGTCAAATTCTCATCAGTACGAGTCAAGGGGATGGCTCCCTGACCTCTGATTTCCATATAAAGAACACGACGAGAAGAAAGACCCTCTTTCACCTCCATTCTGATTGACTGGATATCTCGCATAAAGAAGCGAAGGAAGATGCGGCGATTTTTTCCGGGAAATCCCCAACGAAAAATACATACTATCCCTTCTTTTCTATCGAATTGATCATAACCACTACCTATATTCCACGAAATTGTGCACCACAAATAGGAGCTAATAAATAGACCCGCAATCCCATAGAAAGACATTACAATTCCTTGTGGGAAAAAAGGGATTTGCTGATCAGGGAATATGAAGATAAGATTTCTACCAAGATAACTAGAAGCCCCAGTCACTACAAATCCTAGTGAACCTAAAAAAAGGATACAGGCCCAGCAAAAATTACTTGTTTTTCTAGATCCTCTTATGAGTTCTATCCATATATGTTCTGATTGCCAGTTCATATTATACTATACCAGATCCGGTTGTATTTGATTGGAATTCTTCTTCTTCAGAGAATAACCCAAGTGCGTTTGATTTTTGTTTCTTGCTCCCAAGAGAACTCTCATTTACTAGCGCTACTTTGTTGTGAACCTTTAGAAATAATTGGTTAGATACATTTACATCCTGTTTTGAATGGTATATGGAATGGATTCATTGGAATGGATTCCTTATTTTTGGACTAGTTATATCCATATAGTATATATACATTTACCCGGATATCATGTATCTGTATGCATAAAAGTACTCTCATTTGTGTTTAGAGAAAACCACATATCCACTATATTCCACTAAATAAATACCTAAACGAATACCTCCAGTTTGGAAATGAATTGATGAAAATTTGGTAGGTCTCTCATCATATCTAGACAATCTTATTCTTTTGAACATGAAGAAATAGAGAAGCCATTGCAATTGCCGGAAATACTAAGCCTACTAAAGGCACAAAAATAGAAGGTAAGTGAAGATCTGTCATAACATGGATGCCTTGATTTACTATTTGTACCCCTTATAACTTATAATATAAGGAAAGATATCTTATGATAAGTATATCTATTATAAATAATATTAAGTAGTGAATAAGTGCAAGGAATGTAGAATTCAGTGTAGTTATTTCCGCACGAATAAAAATGGGATTATTTGCGACTATAACTAGAATTCGTGGAATCGAAAAAAGATCGAAGTATATAAATCTACTTCGTATCTTTTTTTCGATTGATTTCCAGATAGATGACTATCTAATGTAATATTGTATAACTGCGTAAGAACTCATATTCCAAAATCCCACACGAACCCCACAATATGGATTATTCAATGATAGATATCCTATCTAGATAAAAATGCATACTTATAAATAGAAATAAATAGAAAAATAAGAAATTGACATCAAATCCATTCATATTAACATAAAAAATCAGACTAAAAACTGATATTATGAATTTCATACTCAATTGAAAATGAATGTTCATGAATTGAAAACCCACGAACATTCATTTTTCGTTTCCCGTGGAAAATTCCCAATTACTAATCCAAAATGGAGGTAGTAGGAAAAAACCCATGGAGCTGCAATAACTCACCAAGAGTAGCTTTTAGAGAATTACGTGGTACGATTGAATCCAATAAACCCTTTTCGAATAAATACTCCGCTTCTTGAATACCTTCCGGAACTGTGATATTTAATGTTTGTTCAATTACTCTTTTCCCTGCAAACGCAATAGAAGCGCCGGGTTCAGTAATAATAATATCCCCCAACATACCAAAACTTGCCGTAACTCCACCGGTTGTAGGAGAAGTCAGGATTGATACATAGAATAGCTTTTTATTGCATTGGTAATCATATGAAGCCGACGATATTTTCGCCATTTGCATCAGGCTCAAACTTCCCTCTTGCATGCGAGCTCCACCAGAAGCACACACAATAATAAGAGGTAGAGATCGATTAGCAGCATACTCGATCAGACGGGTTATTTTCTCACCCACTACGGATCCCATACTCCCTCCTATGAACTGAAAATCCATAACGCCAATTGCTACAGTAATACCGTTTAATTTACCTATGCCCGTTTGAATAGCTTCTGTTAAACCTGTATCTCTTTGAGAAGAAGCAATACGATCCTGATAAGGTTTGTCTTCATAGGCTTCCTCCTCATAGACTTCCTCTTCAAAACCTTCCTCCTCAAAAGGTTGAGATTTGTCTTCCAAAAGTTCCTTCTGGGAAGATTTCTCCTCAAAGGGTTGAGGTTTATCTCCTATAATGAATTCGTATTCATCAGGATTGAACCTAAAATAAGCATTCCTCGGAAAAACTTCATCTTCCAAATTAAAATCAGAATCAGAAGAAAGGAACTCGAAATCTATTTGATCCCAAGACGGAAGTGGCGGATAATAAGGAGTAAAAGGATAATGAGACTGATCAGGGGGGATAGGAGATCCAAATCGATTCCCTTTATGAACATCCGAAAAACAATTCTTCTGATGGCCAAAAAGATTATCAGAAGGTCCTGTCTGATTTCCTCCTTCATTATTACCAAATCTTCCATGATTATTATTATGGATGACTTTTGCCATCTTAGTTTTTCGAAGAGTTCGTTTGCTTTGTTCACGAAAGACTTTCTGGTGATACAAAAGATTAAAACTACGAATGGATAAATCCCTGCTAGTATCAGCTTGACGTAATGAGAAATCATATAAGGCAAAAGATAAGTCTTTGTTGCTACGGACAGACACATCTCTAGAAGGACCCTTTTCATAACTTTTTGCCCTTCCACTCTCAGGTATTTCAATTTGGCAGAAAGTAGAGAAGGTATGATTACTTGACAAACCAAACCTATTGCTAAAAACAAAAACTTTATGACTATGACTTGGTAAACCAACTTGATTGCTACATAAAAGTAACCGAGTATTATATAAATGCAATGTATTATACAAAATCCGAGAAAAACTGGAATATAGGATTATACGAATCCAATAATAAATCCATCTAAACAGCCAATACAAAATCATTTTTAGAATATCCCATTTTTGGATTTCAACTTTGGTTTGGGAGGGTAGGACTTGACCTTTTTCAAATTCAAAGGAGAAGACTTATTCTCAAAGTAAAAGTCCTCATCCAAACCCAAACGATCAAAATCAAGAAGGCCACCCTTCCGTGGATGATCAGAAGAAGGATTCTCCGAAGGAGACTCAGAAAGATTCTTCGAAGAAAGACCTAGTATCTAGTATATAAATAGGATGTATGTAAGGATTTACAGGCAAATGCCAAGACTTTAGGCAACGGATCTACACAGGAACAGCAGGAGGAGCTATCCGATTACAGCAGTAGTCCCGATTCAAGCCATTCTTCCAAAGATGAGGAGAGTTTTACCTTGAATCGGGGTCTCCGTCATCGCCCTCAAAAGAAGGAAGACCGAGAGCTTCCCCTGCGGAATCCCTGTCATGACGGATCTCCTGAAGATTCCGGCCCGTGGAACCCGGTTTTTTTTTTCCTATTGACACTATCTGTGCAATCCCACTCATTGATGTCTATAGAAACCATATGTTCATCGAAAGGATCCCAAGTGTCTCTGTCGACCAGCAGGTCAATGCGATCTAAACTCTTCATTTTTAAGTGATATCCGCAGTGTTCACAAATATACAACATGTTTGATTTCAAAAATTTTGTATAGTTTAAGTGATCACACCCTTCACATTGTGTCCAAAGTTTTTGACAAAGTTCGATTCGATCAAGAGAATCTTTCGAAGCAGTCCTTAGAATATCTGAAGCACCTTCCTCAAGAGAATTCTCAAGAGCATTCTCCCGATTCAAATTCGTGTAGTTTGTCCTGACTAATGTTCCAAAAAGCTTCGAATAATTCACTCAAAAATAGAAAAATGGAGAAAATCCTTCCTGTACCGGTCAATTCTCTGAAAATCACAAATCTCCTTCGACTCCTCTAGTGTTCTACTTGAAACTAAAAGGGTGTTTTTGTTCAAAAAAAAATCCGAAAGATCCAAAATACTTATATTAACTACAACCGAGTGCTTGGTCATTTGCTGAACCTCCCAGGTATAAGAGTCTTAACTTCACATAAACATAAATATGACTAGTGTCATTTTTTTTATCTACCCAATGGGCCTCTATAAAACTCTGAAACTATTTGTCTTTGAAAACAAATTCCTAGTTTCATAAATAAATAGGTTATAAACCCGCATTTTGGAAGTAGATTCATTCGAAATGACGATGGAATAGTTATTGAATGGAATAGTGATTCAGCATCTATGGAAAGCCACTTACACCTATGGAAACTCACTTACATCTATGAAAAGTCACTTACATCCATTGAAACAAATTGAAAGCTACCTCATTTATGAATGGAAAACTACCTATGAATTGAATTGAAAACTACCTTACCTATAGGATTCCCAAAATAGAGGAAACTTTGACCGCGCAAACCGTGACAAGATGACATATTTTACATTTTAAAGATCTCTTTTTATATCTCACTCAAGAACCAATCTATGCCACTCTTTCTATACCTAAGGAGCGCACCTATGTCAAGAGTTTCATACGAAATTATGTCAAAACTCTTATACCTCACGGACTTATGTCAAGAGCACAATTTGGTAATTCTTCATTTAGATTTAGTGGGTTCGGCTCAACCCTTTTTTAGGAAAAGATTGAGCCGAGTTTTTTTAATTACACTTAGGAAAACAAACAAGAATGACTGAATTATAGACTCTTATCCATTCTTTATCCTTTATCCATGCCTTATTGATCCAGCGTATCTACCGGCTTGAATTCAAATTTGATTTCTTTCCATACTTCACAAGCAGCGGCAAGTTCCGGGCTCCATTTGCAAGCTTTTCGGATAATGTCATTGCCTTCCGTAGCAAGATCACATCCTTCATTACGAGCTTGTACGCACGCTTCTAAAGCCACCCTATTAGCTACTGCACCAGGCGCATTCCCCCAAGGATGTCCTAAAGTTCCTCCGCCGAACTGTAGTACGGAATCATCTCCAAAGATCTCGGTCAGAGCAGGCATATGCCAAACATGAATACCTCCTGAAGCTACAGGCAGAACACCCGGCATAGAGACCCAATCTTGAGTGAAGAAAATACCACGACTTCGGTCTTTTTCGATATAATCGTCACGTAGTAAATCAACAAAGCCTAAAGTCATCTCGCGTTCACCTTCTAGTTTACCCACTACTGTACCAGAGTGAATATGATCCCCACCAGACATACGTAATGCTTTAGCTAGTACACGAAAGTGTATACCATGATTCTTCTGTCTATCAATAACTGCATGCATTGCACGGTGAATATGAAGAAGTAAGCCGTTGTCTCGGCAATAAAAAGACAAACTAGTATTTGCAGTGAAACCCCCTGTTAAATAGTCATGCATTACGATAGGAACTCCCAATTCTCTGGCAAATACGGCCCTTTTGATCATTTCTTCACATGTAGCCGCAGTAGCATTCAGGTAGTGTCCTTTAATTTCACCCGTTTCGGCTTGTGCTTTATAAATTGCTTCAGCACAAAATAGAAAACGATCTCTCCAACGCATAAATGGCTGTGAGTTCACGTTTTCATCATCTTTGGTAAAATCAAGTCCACCGCGTAGACATTCATAAACGGCTCTACCGTAGTTTTTCGCAGATAATCCCAATTTGGGTTTAATAGTACATCCCAATAGAGGACGACCATATTTGTTTAATTTATCTCTTTCGACTTGGATTCCATGAGGTGGACCTTGAAAAGTTTTGGAATAAGCAGGAGGAATTCGCAAATCCTCCAAGCGTAGAGCTCGTAGAGCTTTGAATCCAAATACATTACCCACAATGGAAGTAAACATGTTGGTAACAGAACCCTCTTCAAAAAGGTCTAAAGGATAAGCTACATAAGCAATATATTGATCTTCCTCTCCAGCAACTGGCTCGATATGATAGCATCGTCCTTTGTAACGATCAAGGCTAGTAAGTCCATCAGTCCACACAGTTGTCCATGTACCGGTAGAAGATTCGGCAGCTACTGCAGCTCCTGCTTCTTCAGGTGGAACTCCAGGTTGAGGAGTGACTCGGAATGCTGCCAAGATATCAGTATCTTTGGTTTCATATTCAGGAGTATAATAAGTCAATTTGTAATCTTTCACACCAGCTTTGAATCCAACACCTGCTTTAGTCTCTGTTTGTGGTGACATAAGTTCCTCCTTACAACCCATGAATTCAGAATTCTCACAACGCCAAGGTCTACTCGACATAAACAAGGTCTACTCGACATAAAATAGGCATGAACAAACCCTTTGAAAAAAAAACGCATCTTTCATTTCAAAGCATTTTCAACCCAACTAATATTATCCACTAATGGAATGAATAAGACCATGTATTGAATTCACCAAATACATCATTATTGTATACTCTTTGACATGTATAACGCAACCCAATACTTATTTTTCAGGTTTTTAATTGAATAAAACCTCTTTTTATTTCCACTTCCATCTCGAATCCCCTTGACAGTAATCTATGTTGTAGATGTAAATCTTAGGTGTGAAAATAAGCATAATTTATCCCTGAAAGGGTATAAAACAAGGATGGACCCCAATCCATATAATATACAAAAAAACAAAACTAAATAACAAAGGGCAATGAGACCCAAATCATGAATGAATCCTAAATGGAGTTTATTCCATAAATCTACATCAACCAATCTTATCCTAATCAATCTTATCCTAATCAATCTTATCCTAATATAGTATAGATGATAGATGGGATTCTAGATAATGACTAGATAATGATCGATCAATATAATATAGTATAATGATAGATAAATGAAATAGTATAATGATAGATAAATGAAACCTATTTCCTAATTCATTCTTCTTATTCATCATTTTCTTGAGACTTTAGACTTTGATGAAATTCATATTTTGAAAAAAGATTGGTTGAACTTGATTGAAAATGGACTCATGGAATGAATAAACAACGAAATTGGGTTTGCTTAGACAATACTAACGAAATTGAGCGCCAACTTTTTCACCGATTTCATTCCTTCCTTATTGAATTAATTGATCAACCTATTATTGTATTGGGCATTTTCGATTTGGAAATATTGCTAAGCTAAGAAATTTTGACATATTTCACTTTCTCATAATGATGAAAAATCCTACTGCTTTTGGTCCTGTAGATCCCACATTGGAACAAAAAAACCTAGGACGGGTCGTTCAAATTATTGGTCCAGTACTGGATGTTGCTTTTTCTCCGGGAAAGATGCCTAATATTTATAACGCTTTGGTAGTCAAGGGTCGGGATACTCTCGGTCAGCAAATGAATGTGACTTGTGAAGTACAGCAATTATTAGGAAATAATCGAGTTAGGGCCGTAGCTATGAGTGCTACGGATGGTCTGACGAGGGGCATGGAAGTGATTGACACAGGAGCTCCTCTCAATGTTCCAGTTGGTGGTGCTACTCTCGGACGAATTTTCAACGTTCTTGGAGAGTCTGTTGATAATTTAGGTCCTGTGGATACTCCCACAAGATCTCCTATTCACAGATCCGCCCCCACTTTTATAGAGTTAGATACAAAATTATCCATTTTTGAAACGGGTATTAAAGTGGTGGATCTTTTAGCTCCTTACCGTCGTGGAGGAAAAATCGGACTGTTTGGAGGGGCTGGAGTGGGTAAAACAGTACTCATCATGGAATTGATCAACAACATTGCAAAAGCTCATGGGGGCGTATCGGTATTTGGTGGAGTAGGCGAACGTACTCGTGAAGGAAATGATCTTTATATGGAGATGAAAGAATCGGGCGTTATTAATGAACAAAATATTGCAGAATCAAAAGTGGCTCTAGTCTACGGTCAGATGAATGAACCACCAGGAGCTCGTATGAGAGTGGGTTTGACTGCGCTAACTATGGCGGAATATTTCCGGGATGTGAATGAGCAAGACGTACTTCTATTTATCGACAATATCTTTCGATTCGTTCAAGCAGGATCTGAGGTATCCGCCTTATTAGGGAGAATGCCGTCCGCGGTGGGTTATCAACCTACTCTGAGTACGGAAATGGGTTCTTTGCAAGAAAGAATTACGTCTACCAAAAAAGGAGCGATAACCTCTATTCAAGCTGTTTATGTACCTGCCGACGATTTAACCGACCCCGCTCCTGCCACGACATTTGCACATTTAGATGCGACTACCGTACTATCAAGAGGATTAGCTGCCAAAGGAATTTATCCGGCAGTGGACCCTTTAGATTCCACATCAACTATGCTTCAACCCGGAATCGTTGGTAAGGAACATTATGAAACTGCGCAAAGAGTGAAGCAAACTTTACAGCGTTACAAAGAGCTTCAGGACACTATAGCGATTCTTGGATTGGACGAATTATCGGAAGAGGACCGTTTAACTGTGGCAAGAGCGCGAAAAATTGAACGTTTCTTATCACAGCCCTTCTTCGTAGCAGAAGTATTTACAGGGTCTCCGGGGAAATATGTTGATCTCGCAGAAACAATTAGAGGATTTCAACTGATCCTTTCCGGAGAATTAGACAGTCTTCCCGAGCAGGCCTTTTATTTGGTAGGTAACATTGATGAAGCTACCGCGAAAGCTATGAACTTGGAAGTGGAGAGTAAAAGGAAGAAATGACCTTAAATCTTTGTGTACTGACCCCTAATCGAATGGTTTGGAATTCCGAAGTGAAAGAAATCATTTTATCTACTAATAGTGGTCAAATTGGTGTATTACCAAACCACGTTCCCATTGCTACAGCCGTAGATATAGGTGTTTTGAGAATACGCCTCAACGACCGATGGTTAACAGTAGCTCTTATGGGTGGTTTCGCTAGAATAGGTAATAATGAGATCACCATTTTAGGAAATGATGCGGAACTGTGTACTGACATTGATCCACAAGAAGCTCAGCAAACTCTCGAAATAGCTGAAGCTAACTTGAGTAGAGCAAAGGGTAAGAGACAAATCATTGAGGCAAATCTAGCTCGCAGACGAGCTATTACGCGAGTAGAGGCTAGCAAAAATACTCTTTACTACTAGGTATAGGTAGAAAATATAGCAATAGGTAGGAAATCTAGCAGAACAATCAAAATAGATTCTTTTGATTCATACATTCTATTTGGTCGGATTCTGCTAGTTGCTAGTTAAAGAAGGACAATCAACCCACATTCTAATCTCGAAAAGAAAATCCGTAAACGAACTTATTAGATACCGCCGTAGACTCCGATATTGAAGTTTACTCCGGTATCTAATAAGTCATACCTACTATTGGATTTGAACCAATGACTCTCGCCGTATGAAAGCAATACTCTAACCTCTGAGTTAAGTAGGCCGTTTATCACGGCAAAGAAAAAAAGACCCATTGCTTTGTAAATTATAGATAGAATAGGACTTCTAGGCAATACCAATCCTTAAGCTTAAGAAGAAAGGGATTAGGCTGTTATCTTACTTCATCTTGACAAGAAATGATCCATATGTTAAGATGACTCTGAGAAGGAAGGGCTATAGCTCAGTTAGGTAGAGCAACTCGTTTACACGTGCGCCAATGCTTTTCAAGGAAGTTCATTATGCAATCCATATATCTCATTGCTAAATCAATGTCTTACTCTGCGGATTCGAAAGAACTAGAGAACAATAGCCTGACAAATATGGATTTGTGGTTCAATCTGAGTTCGATACCAATTCTGGTGCTAAAGAGAACCCATCATGGATTCGAGAATTGATAAGGTGAATACCAGTTTATTCTATTCAATGCTAGGCATAATGATGAGTATAAGGGCCTCAAAATCACCTCTTTTCGCCCTATGAGCTTTAAGGTGTATAAAGTCTCTTAGTTCAATTGTGGTGGAGCGATAGAGACTATGTTTTACCTATTTATTCAAGTAGGTGAATCTAGGCCAGAGGCAGACCTACGTCTAAGTGACCCTTTTTTGAAAGACTTTGGTATTGCTCTAAGATCCAGATAAAGAATCAGAGCACATGGAGCCATCTCACTATCTTCTTACTTTTCCTTGAAAAAGAAGAAAAAAAGATGGCGGACTCACTGATCTGTTCATCAGTTGATGAAAGAGCCCAATGCAACAAACTGCATGTTGGGTCTTTGAAACAGTTCGAATCATTTTGATACTAAATAGTTGGATCTGTTTTACCGAGAAGGTCTACGGTTCAAATCCGTATAGCCCTATAGATTCTATTCATCTTATTTGTACCCTTTTTCATTTCGTAATTATTGTTTTGTTTGTGACGAATCAGTATTTGTTCATTTCGTTTGTCCATAGAAATGTAGAAATGGACATATTACCACACCCTTGTCTTGTATAGATCCATAGATACGGGTATAGGAAAACCAAACAAAAATTCATTTCCTCTTTCAATGGCAATGGGTCCAATTCCTATTTCTAAAATCATCTAATTTAGGACAAAGAAAGTCCTTCTTCATTCATCCTCCTGGACAGAATGAATTACATATCCCTTTTTTCCCGCTGCGAATCAAATGGGTGATACACTTTGACTTGGTTACCAGTCCATTTTGGAAGTGAAAATCATCAGAAAATCAAGCCTAACTGAAAATCTGAAAATGACAACGGAATTTCATGGTCAGTTACATAGACCTAGTACCTACTCTCGGTCTTGTTTTTTTGTATCTTTGGAAATACCCTGCTGAGTCATTCCCCTAATTGATCATTTCAGAGATCATCAATTGGCCTTCCTTTTCGAAATGCATCTATATTTGTACTTTCTCCCTTTTCTAGGAGTAGAACCCATCTAGGAGTAGAACCAACTACTTGACGAACTACTTTAGATAGGATTTCATTTCTACTCTTTTCTACTCTATTGATTCATATATATAATTGTATCGAAATTGTATCAAATTGAATTTGTAGTGATTTTCTTCTTTTACAATTTTCTTCTTTGATTTAATCAAAGAAGAATAGAAAAAGAAGAAAAAAGTGAGATAGTTTTGTTTGTGTAAAAGAGGAATATGTCTACACTATTCTAGTCAAATCAAAAGAATAGAAATGTAAGTGGAAGTCTGTTGAATTCCATTTGAAGCGAGACATGTTCTACAGAAAATCCACTGTGCGGTTTCATAAATAGATTCCTATTTCATCTAAGAAGTTCTGAATAAATCGAAAATTCCAATTCAAATGGATTCGTTAATATAGAATATAGCGCGCATTCAATTAATAGGAAATAGGAATACGTCTGTGTTTCTGCTTCACAAATATGATATTTTCTGGGCATTGCTAATACTAATAATAGCAAATCTTATTTCTATCCGGGTATTTGTCACCGGGGTTTTAGCCTCAAAATTTGCGAGAGAACATGGATGTTCTCTAGTTATGAATCAGATAGAGAGCCGATGAGAGATGAATTCCAATTTGACTATTACATGTTTGCTCTAGTTTTCCTTGTTTTTCATTTGGAAACGGTCTTTATTTACTCAAGGGCAATTAGTTTTGGTCTATCGGGCGTATCCTTATTTATTTTATGGATTTATGGAAGCTTTCCTTTTTTTTGCTAATTGTTAGTTCAGTTTATGCAAGGCAAAAAAGGGGTATTGGAATGGTATTAGCTTCCAAATTTCCGAATATTCAGAGAATCCAAATCAAATAATTAAATATCAAATGAAATGATTGATTGATATATCTTATCTTAGTATTATCTTAGTAAATATGTAGTGTAGAATGAGTATCTGCAATATTCTAGACTATGAAAAATATGTCAAGCTAAGCCTTTTTTTAGTTTTAGAGACTTTTTTTGTATTTTGTATAATATAAATACAATATTTATCCAAAACAAAAATGGTATGCCAAGAACCAGATTTGAACTGGTGACACGAGGATTTTCAGTCCTCTGCTCTACCAACTGAGCTATCCTGACTCGACCCTTTTTCAAACATTCTCTTACTGGAGGGTCTTTATCTATATCAATGAAAGGGACTCAAACTAAAAAAAGCTTACTTAGTCCCTGGAATTTTTGTATCGCTAAAAAAGCGAAGACTTTCTTGAATTTAATTAAGTAATTAAGTATTTAATTAAGTAATTAAGTATAAGGGCAATTCATGTGTGAATAGTTCTATAATCCTAATCGAGATTCCTTGGCCGTGTATGTTTATTTATATTATACTATATGTTTATTGTAGGCACCAAATAGGCACCAAAAGCTTGATAAGTCTTTCTGTTCGGATCTGTCGTTTGTACAAAAGTAGAGTGAGTGAAAAATGTAAGGAATTGGGAACCCCCGACGAAAAATAGAAAGAAATAGTTAGGAAGTAAAAAAGTATTTTTAATTTTTATTGGGGATAGAGGGACTTGAACCCTCACGATTTCAAAAGTCGACGGATTTTCCTCCTACTATAAATTTCATTGTTGTCAGTATTGACATGTAGAACGGGACTCTCTCTTTATTCTCGTCTGATTAATCCTTTCCTATGTTAGTATGTATGTGTATCTATTATATTATGTATATAAGATATAAGGTCACCCTTCCTTTGCTTTGCGTAATTTTGATATTATATTAAAGGGATCCCTGCTTCCTGTTACTATTACTAATACTAACAGAACGCAACCTACTCCATTCGTTAGAACATCTTCCATTGAGTCTCTGCACCTATCCTTTTTTTTGATTCCTATTCTATATGTCAATAATATACATAAATAAAAACGTAAATAGAAATATGAATATTCTCAAGTCTATTCTAAATAGATTCCAAATAGATTCTAAATGGATTCCAAATAGATATCTATTTATTGATATATAGAATCAAATATAATATATAAGAATCTAAGAATAAGAAAGAATATAAGTAACTACTTTTTTGTAAAAAAAAAGGATTTGGCTCAGGATTGCCCTTTTGTAATTCCAGGGTTCCTCTGAATTTGGAAGTTATCACTTAGTAAGTTTCCATACCAACGGCTCAATCCAATTAAGTCCGTAGCGTCTACCTATTTCGCCATATCCCCCTTCTTCTCTTTCTTCTCTTTCGCCCGCCCGAATTTGGTTCGTTCGGTTGCGATCCCACGCACTTCTTTCTTGTATTGATCTTGAAACTGTGGAATTTATGAAATGAAATACCTATTCTGATATTGAAAAAGTATCTACCACCATTTTTATTCACATGTTCTCATTTCATAATGGAATGATCCATATTTATTTTTTATTTTTAGTTTCAATCCCAAAGAATTCTATCATTGATGTAGCCACAATCCCATCGAAATAAAGATAGCTCATATTTAATTTCTAGATATTTTCCTTTTTGTATTTTTTCCGGTTTAATTTTGGATAAAGGAGAGGTGAATACGTATTCATTTTCTGGCAGAAAATATGTGGAATGTCGCATTATGATCCAAATCCATTACGCCTTTCTTCGTATTTTATACCCTCTATTCTTAGATCTTAGTAGAAATAAAAAAAAGAGGATATCAAAGGAAAAATTTCTAACTACTAACTAATACTAATAGGAATCAATTTTCCATTTCATTTATTTCATTTATTCATTTATATGAACCTATACTATATCTAGAATTGAAAATGGAATAAATAATTAGAAAGAAAATAATGAGGAATAGAATGCTATGTAGTAAGATACAAAACGGAAAATGAGGAATCATCATCAATCCATGTTAAAATCAATAATGAATGGAAAATAGAATAGAGTATAGATTGATAACTATATTGAATCTATTAAAGAATCTATTAAAATAAAATGGCTAAAAAAAATATAAAAAACAGTGAAAGTGAACTAGAATACCTATTATTGAGTTCTTAGACACAAATTTGGTTTCTTTTATGCGAGCCTGCTTAGCTCAGAGGTTAGAGCATCGCATTTGTAATGCGATGGTCATCGGTTCGACTCCGATAGCCGGCTTTTTTTCTTTTTTGTAGAATGGAAAAATTCCTCGAAACGAAATATGTAAAATGTAAAAGGCTTTCCGCCTTTCTTCAAATGTCAAGCCGCTTGTCCATTATGCAATAGCTTCCAATTATAAAAAAGGTATTCGAGAAATTAGATCTCTGCGGAACAAACGAGGAAACATAGCTTTCATTCCTTATCCTAGATATTATATATATAATCTTAATATTTAATATTAATATGGATTATTTTTTTCATTCTACTTTGTTTCGTAATACTTCTATCCATTTTGCTTGATTTTTCTTGTTTTATGGAATTTAGTTCAGTTCTATTTTCGATTTCTATTTATTATGGAAATATGGGAATTTACTATTTCCATTGAAATGCTTATAAAATAAAGGAGTCTTTATGTCTCGTTATCGAGGACCTCGTTTAAAAAAAATACGCCGTCTGGGAGCTTTACCAGGACTAACTAGTAAAAAACCTATATCCGGGAGTCATCCAAAAACCCAACTGTTCCGCTTTAGAAAAAGACCAGAATATAGCCTTCGTCTACACGAAAAACAGAAATTACGTTTTCATTATGGTCTGACAGAACGACAATTACTTCGATATGTGCATATGGCTGGAAAGGCAAAAGGACCAACAGGACAGGTTTTACTACAACTACTTGAAATGCGTTTGGATAACATTATTTTTCGATTGGGTATGGCTTCGACTATTCCTGGAGCCAGACAATTAGTTAACCATAGACATATTTTAGTTAATGGTCGTATAGTAGATATACCAAGTTATCGTTGCAAGCCTCGAGATATTATTACTACGAAAGATAAACAAGGGTCAAAAACTCTGGTTCAAAATTCTATTGCTTCATTTTCCCAGAAGAAAAAGAAATTGCCATACCATTTGACTCGTGACTCATCCCAATATCAATATAAAGGATTAGTAAATCAAATCATAGATAGAAAATGGGTCGGTTTGAAAATTAACGAATTGTTAGTCGTAGAATATTATTCACGTTAGACTTGAGCCTAACAAAAAAACAAAAAAAGGGGGGGATTCGTTCGAACAATTTGGCCCCCCCATTTTCGTGCAAGTCAATAGATTGATTTAGGTCCTTGACTCACAGTTTTTCACGTATTACAAATGAATCGGGGGTAAGGGTTGCATTTTCAGTCTTTACAATACTTGTATTTTACGTATTTTACGTGCCGCACTAATTAGGAATAGAGAATCCAATCCCTATCAAGTTAAGGCTTTGCCCCTGAAATCAGGATAATTGTATGAATTTGTATTTGACACATTGTAGTTGGTCACGTTAACAAATCGAATGCATGAGGATACATAACATAAAAGGAAAGAGAGGGATTCGAACCCTCGGTAAACAAAAGTCTACATAGCAGTTCCAATGCTACACCTTCAACCACTCGGCCATCTTTCCTACATCATTTTATTATTGACCATAAATCGAATAAATAGCGAGTCATTCATATTCTTTTCTTCTCTTCACGTGCGGATGCAACCGCTCTATTCATTCGAATGAAAATAGAAACAACTCCAATCTGAAAATGAAAAAGAGTCGGCGAAAAAAAACATATTTTTTGTTAGAATTCATCCGTTTTTATGTTCTTTTGTACTGTATAATTTCTTTGTTTGTGAAATCCTTTTTCCCGGGGAGAAATGAGAAAAACGAATAGAATGTATTGCTAGTTATGCCTAGATCTCGGATAAATGGAAATTTTATTGATAAGACCTTTTCAATTGTAGCCACTATATTATTACGAATCATTCCGACAACCTCAGGAGAAAAAGAGGCATTTACCTATTACAGAGATGGTGTGATTTGATTTTGTTTTTAGTCCTTAGTCTCAAAACAAAAAAAGGAGGCATGATTAAAGATAGAAAAAGAAAAGAAAGATTCTGGAAAAAAAAAGCCACGCCCGCTGAAGGTGAAGTTCAGTTCGGAGATAGAACAATTCCTTCTGTCGTGTATCCTCGATTGATGCAGCCTCAGATGCTTGAATTGTTGATTTTAGTATTGAGCAAAAAGGTGAAGACCTATAGGTTCCTTAATTGTGGGTGAATTTTACTTCACTAGGACCAATAGACCGCATAGGGGAAGAAGCACTACACCCAGGAATCAACAATATGAAAACTTTGTTATAAATTACCCCCTTTCCTCATAGGTATCGGGACTAACAAGAATGGTTGGGATAACAAGCATCCATCTCGTTTGTACTTTGTTTGGATACCCGTATAGCCATCGAAGATCGTTGAAGTGACTAATTCCTGGAAATAAGAGGCGTTAAGGACAAAGAAATTGTTGGAGTTACCCTTTTTATCGAATACAAATATGATTGTTATTTCAGAACAAACACAAGCTCTTGCAGGAAGGCTGGCTAGAAATTTCTTGTAAAAATACTAGCCCCTGTCAGTTCATAATGAGAATATGGAATTTTGGATTCCATAGATTAGATTATTAGTACGATGCACAGAAGGGAGGAGCCGTATGAGATGGAAATCTCACGTACGGTTCTGGAACGGAGGGAGACTCTTTCTTTGAATAGAATGAACGACCGTAACGGATGTCGGCTCAATCTGAAGGAAATTATGCGGAAGCTTTACAGAATTATTATGAAGCTACGCGACTAGAAATTGATCCCTACGATCGAAGTTATATACTTTATAACATAGCACTTATACACACAAGTAACGGGGAGCATACAAAGGCCTTGGAATATTATTTCCGGGCACTAGAACGAAATCCCTTCTTACCACAAGCTTTTAATAATATGGCTGTGATCTGTCATTACGTGCGACTATCTCCATTATAGAAAAAAGAGAAAAATAATAGTCAATACTAGAAAACAAAGGGCTTTCTACATATACATCGTACCAAAGAAACGTATTTTTATAAGCTGTAAGAAAAGAAAAGGACTTCGCAAGAAACAAGAATACGAAGAAAAGGGTATGGCCCATATACTTTTATTCTATGGATAAAGGATCCAATTGAGAGAGGAAGCACCGTAAAGATCAATTTGCCTTGGATGGATACAATAAAAACTGCTTACTTATCTCATGATACGAGATAAAGATTAGGAATCTACTCATGTAATAGAGTTGATCTACTAAGGTCTTGCGCAGCGGTGTAGGATACAAATCCCAAAGATGGTAAGTCTTTTTGTCTTATGTAAGAAAGTCTTTTTGTCTTATGTAAGAAAGTCTTTTTCAAAAATTCTATATCACTTTCCTATATGAAATCGAGATAGTTACCTTTCCCAAAACTCTAAAAGTCATGATTGATATAGGTGGGTACCTATTTTTTATTCTTCGAAAGGTAGGAGAAAAGAGAAAACGGATTTATGAAAGAAAATTCGAGTTTGAAACTTATGGAATTCATTTCTTCTGGTTAATCCAAGAAAAAAATACAATGGATTTCTGAAAAATAAAATGAAGTTCAGTTAGATAGAGTAAATGAAGATGGGATGCCAAAAGAATGGATTGGTGAGCCGTATGAGATAGGAAACTCTCAAGTACGGTTCGCAGGAAAGGAATTTACTTACCTATTCCGACCGAGGAGAACAGGCCATTGGACTGGGTGATTCAGAAATGGCAGAGGCTTGGTTCGATCAAGCTGCTCAGTATTGGAAACAAGCTATAGCGCTTACTCCAGGTAATTATATTGAGGCACACAATTGGTTGAAGATTACGGGGCGCTTCGAATGAGACCGCTCTATTTTTCATTTGGTTGTTGGACACATCAATTTCAGAAAATAGATCTTTCTCCTGAGAAGATCTAATTGCGTAATTTCATTATATCCCCTTCGAAACATCCTTTTATTGGGTACTCCATAAAAAGAAATGATAGGGAAACAAGATAAAACAAATATTGCTAAGAAAACTAATAAGGGATAGTTTCTTTTTCATGGAATGAATGGGCAAATACAAATAAAAAGAAATATAGATATCAGAATGTATCTTATTCATGATTCATGAAGGGTCTTGTCATTTGTAATAGATTAATATTCTATTGTATGTGTATGAAAGCAGATTCATATAGTTATTTATACATTTCTGAATAGGCTAAATAGGCTAAGTTGCAAACGAAAATGGGTTTCTCTTCAGACTGTGAAGGGGTTCCAAGACAAAAAGGGAGTCCGTTAAGCACCTATCCACTATGTCATAATAGATCCGAACACTTGCCCCAAATCAACTTCAATCTGATAATTGTTCCAGTGAATAACTCAAAAAACCTAGATGGGAAATAGAAAACGGCTCATAAATATCTATCTCTTAGAGGTTGGTTCATTGACCATTGGCGGGTCTCTTTGTATGTGTTGTCCGGAAAGAGGAGGACTCAATGATTATTCGTTCGCCGGAACAAGAAGTGAAAATTGTGGTGGATAGGGATCCTGTAAAAACGTCTTTCGAGCAATGGGCAAAACCGGGACATTTCTCAAAAACAATAGCTAAAGGTCCTGATACTACTACTTGGATCTGGAACTTACACGCGGATGCTCACGATTTCGATAGTCATACCGATGATTTAGAAGAAATCTCTCGAAAAGTGTTTAGTGCTCATTTTGGTCAACTCTCCATTATCTTTCTTTGGCTGAGTGGCATGTACTTCCACGGTGCTCGTTTTTCTAACTATGAAGCGTGGCTAAGTGATCCTACTCACATTCGACCTAGTGCTCAGGTAGTTTGGCCAATAGTGGGTCAAGAAATATTGAATGGTGATGTTGGTGGGGGCTTCCGAGGAATACAAATAACCTCTGGTTTGTTTCAGATGTGGCGAGCATCTGGAATCACTAGTGAATTACAACTCTATTGTACCGCGATCGGTGCATTGGTTTTTGCAGCCTTAATGCTTTTTGCCGGTTGGTTCCATTATCACAAAGCTGCTCCAAAATTGGCTTGGTTCCAAGATGTGGAATCCATATTGAATCACCATTTAGCGGGGTTATTGGGACTTGGGTCTCTTTCTTGGGCGGGACACCAAATCCACGTATCTTTACCGATTAACCAATTTCTCGACGCTGGAGTAGATCCTAAAGAGATACCACTTCCTCATGAATTTATCTTAAATCGGGATCTTTTGGCTCAACTTTATCCCAGTTTTGCTGAGGGAGCAACCCCCTTTTTTACCTTGAATTGGTCAAAATATGCGGATTTTCTTACTTTTCGCGGAGGGTTAGATCCAATAACAGGCGGTTTATGGTTAACTGATATTGCTCATCATCATTTAGCTATTGCAGTTCTTTTCCTGATAGCCGGTCATATGTATAGGACCAATTGGGGAATTGGGCATGGACTGAAAGATCTTTTAGAGGCACATAAGGGTCCGTTTACAGGTCAGGGTCATAAGGGCCTTTATGAAATCCTAACAACATCATGGCATGCTCAATTATCTCTTAACCTGGCTATGTTAGGTTCTTTAACCATTGTAGTAGCCCACCATATGTATTCCATGCCCCCTTATCCATACCTAGCTATTGATTATGGTACACAAATTTCCTTGTTTACGCATCACATGTGGATCGGTGGATTTCTCATAGTTGGTGCTGCTGCGCACGCAGCTATTTTTATGGTAAGAGACTACAATCCAACTACTCGATACAACGATCTTTTAGACCGTGTTCTTAGACATCGTGATGCAATTATATCACATCTCAACTGGGCATGTCTATTTCTCGGTTTTCACAGTTTTGGTTTGTATATTCATAATGACACCATGAGTGCTTTAGGACGCCCTCAAGATATGTTTTCAGATACCGCTATACAATTACAACCCATCTTTGCTCAATGGATACAAAATACTCATGCTTTAGCACCTGGTACAACAGCTCCGGGTGCAATAGCAAGCACCAGCTTAACGTGGGGGGGTGGTGAGTTAGTAACAGTAGGTGGCAAAGTAGCTTTATTACCAATTCCATTAGGAACTGCAGACTTTTTGGTACATCACATTCATGCTTTTACAATTCATGTGACTGTATTGATTCTATTGAAGGGTGTTCTATTTGCTCGCAGTTCACGTTTGATACCTGATAAAGCCAATCTTGGTTTTCGTTTTCCTTGTGATGGCCCCGGAAGAGGAGGAACATGTCAAGTATCTGCCTGGGACCATGTTTTCTTAGGTCTATTCTGGATGTACAATGCCATTTCGGTAGTAATATTCCATTTCAGTTGGAAAATGCAATCGGATGTTTGGGGTACTGTAAGTGATCAGGGGGTAGTAAATCATATCACAGGAGGAAACTTTGCACAGAGTTCCACTACTATTAATGGATGGCTCCGAGATTTTTTATGGGCACAAGCGTCTCAGGTCATTCAGTCTTATGGTTCTTCATTATCTGCTTATGGTCTTTTCTTCTTGGGTGCTCATTTTGTCTGGGCTTTTAGTTTAATGTTTTTATTCAGCGGACGTGGTTATTGGCAAGAACTTATTGAATCAATTGTTTGGGCTCATAACAAATTAAAAGTTGCTCCTGCTACTCAGCCTAGGGCCTTGAGCATTGTACAAGGACGTGCTGTAGGAGTAACCCATTACCTTCTGGGTGGAATTGCTACAACATGGGCATTCTTCTTAGCAAGAATTATTGCAGTAGGATAATGACTAGGAGGATTTGAAAGAAGGCATTATGGCATTACGATTTCCAAGGTTTAGCCAAGGCTTAGCTCAGGACCCCACTACTCGTCGTATTTGGTTTGGTATTGCGACCGCGCATGACTTCGAGAGTCACGATGATATTACTGAGGAACGTCTTTATCAAAACATTTTTGCTTCTCACTTTGGACAGTTAGCAATCATCTTTCTGTGGACGTCTGGAAACCTTTTTCATGTAGCCTGGCAAGGAAATTTTGAATCCTGGGTACAGGATCCTTTACATGTACGACCTATTGCTCATGCAATCTGGGATCCCCATTTCGGTCAACCCGCTGTAGAAGCCTTTACACGAGGAGGTGCTCTTGGACCTGTGAATATTGCCTATTCCGGTGTTTATCAGTGGTGGTATACAATCGGATTACGCACCAATGAGGATCTTTATACTGGAGCTCTTTTTCTATTATCTCTTTCTGCTATATCTTTGATAGCGGGTTGGTTACACCTACAACCCAAATGGACACCAAGACTTTCGTGGTTCAAAAATGCCGAATCTCGTCTCAATCATCATTTATCAGGACTTTTCGGGGTAAGTTCTTTGGCCTGGACAGGACATTTAGTTCATGTCGCTATTCCTGCATCGAGAGGTGAGTATGTTAGATGGAATAATTTCTTAGACGTATTACCATATCCTCAAGGATTGGGTCCTCTTTTTACAGGTCAGTGGAGTCTTTATGCACAAAACCCAGATTCCAGTGGGCATTTATTTGGTACCTCTCAAGGGTCGGGAACTGCTATTTTAACCCTTCTGGGCGGGTTCCACCCACAAACACAAAGTTTATGGCTAACTGATATTGCCCATCATCATTTAGCTATTGCAGTTCTTTTCCTGATA